TTGATTTCTATGTGTGTAATGCGGCTTTACTGCTGTCTTCTTTATTATTGATAGGAATTCTTTTGTTAAGACCCTATGAATTGATTCAAAAAACCTCAGATTCATACCGGAACCACGATGATTCAAAAAAACCTTCAATCTAAGTCAAAAAATTCCCTGAGTAAGAACTGTTTGGATTATCAATACTGTTTGGATTATCAATATAATGTAATGATAATGAAAAAAATCCAAAGAAACGTTTGTCCTTTGATCAAAATAAAGATAAGCGGCAGTTTGAAAGAATCAAAATCTTTCGATTTACCTTTCTTTTTTTTTTTGAAGTCCGGCTGCGAGGTCTAAATATTAAGTATGAATCATAGTTCTAATACTTTCGAATCTATTTTCTATATTCCGTGCTCCAGATACTAGAATAAATATCCGACGGGATAAAACCATCTCTATCAAGATCACAGACCTATTCTCTGTACTATCAATAGGATCGATTCTAACAAGTCACACACTCATATTCCGGAAATGCAGAAACAAAGAAATTCCACGGCCGAACTACCAAACCAAAATAAAAAATGAGCTAAAAATCGAAGACCTAAATGCTTCACTTTCTATTGAAAAGCTAGTTAGTCGGGTCTTGTGAATCTAATTCATAGAAATTCCATCCAGTAAAATGGAAGAATTATAAATCTCCAAAATAATAGATAGAAATATCGCAAATAAAGCCATTGCAACACCCATCAAAGGAGTAGTTCCCCAACCAGGAGCTACTTTACCATATTCCGAATTCAATGGTTTCAATAAATCCCCTACAACAGTTCGTCTTGGACCAGATCTAGAACTACCCTCAACAGTTTGTGTAGCCATAAATCCTATTTTTTATTCATTGAGATCTGTTGACTTTGTATACCATTCCGCTGTAAATAAATGATCTTATCTTAGATCCATTGTGGTCTTGAAATGTTATAATAATGGAAACAGCAACCCTAGTTGCCATCTCTATATCTGGTTTACTTGTAAGTTTTACTGGGTACGCCTTATATACTGCTTTTGGGCAACCCTCTCAACAACTAAGAGATCCATTCGAAGAACATGGGGACTAGTTGAAGTAATGAGCAGCCTCCCAATATTGGGAGGCTCATTACTTCAAATGAGATAATGATAATGAAAAATCATTTCATCTTTTTAGTTGGAACTTTAGGCGGTTCTCGAAAAAAGATAGCGAAAAAAATGATTCCTAAAGTTGAGACTAAGAGGAATGTATAAACCAATGCTTCCATAGATTTGATCGTGGTTTACAATTATAGCTTTCATACCTGTTTATTTGGGATCGTCTCCCGGATAAAGAAAAAGAAAAAATAAGAGGAAAAGAAAAGGTAGCCATTCAAATCAAGATTGATCCGGTTCCCTATGTCAAATTCAAATAAAAAAAAAAAAGAAGTCGAAAAGAAAGAGAACAATCTTGTATCAGACTACTTGTCTTCTTGTAGTTGGATCGCCAATTTTTTGGAATGCTCCAAATTCTACTTGAGCATCTAAATCTGGGTCAATACCAGCAAAAACATCTCTGAACAAGGTTCTAGAACCATGCCAAATGTGTCCGAAAAAGAAGAGCAGGGCAAACGAAGCATGCCCAAAAGTAAACCAACCCCTTGGACTGCTACGAAAAACACCATCCGATTTCAAAGTAGCACGATCTAATTCAAAAATTTCACCCAATTGTGCACGTCTAGCATATTTTTTCACAGTAGCAGGATCACTATAACTGACTCCATTGAGTTCGCCGCCATAGAACTCAACAGTTACACCTACTTGTTCGACACTATACTTCGATTCTGCCCTTCTAAAAGGAACATCGGCTCTAACAATTCCGTTTCCGTCTACCAAAACAACCGGAAATGTTTCAAAAAAAGTAGGCATACGACGTACAAAAAGTTCACGCCCCTCTTTATCTCTAAAGATAGGGTGTCCTAACCACCCAACAGCTATTCCATCCCCATTGTCCATTGAGCCCGCTCTAAACAATCCCCCTTTTGCCGGATTATTGCCGATGTAATCATAAAAAGCTAATTTTTCAGGAATTTTAGACCAAGCTTCTGATAAACTTTGATTTTCGGCTAGCCCAGCACCAACTCTTCGATATATTTCTTGCTGGAAGTATCCCTGATCCCATTGATAACGAGTAGGACCAAATAATTCAATCGGGGTAGTTGCTGAACCATACCACATAGTTCCAGCAACAACAAAAGCTGCAAAAAACACAGCTGCGATACTACTGGAAAGGACGGTTTCAATATTTCCCATACGTAATCCTTTGTACAGACGTTGGGGTGGACGGACACTAAGATGGAAAAGGCCCGCTAATATACCCAATGTTCCTGCTGCAATATGATGAGAGGCTATTCCCCCAGGAACAAAAGGATCAAAGCCTTCCACACCCCACGCGGGATTTACGGGTTGTACCCTTCCGGTTAGTCCATAAGGATCGGACACCCATATTCCAGGGCCATACAATCCCGTTACATGAAATGCGCCAAAGCCAAAACAGGCCAACCCTGAAAGAAATAAATGAATTCCAAAAATTTTGGGCAAATCCAAAGAAGGTTTTCCCGTACGTTCATCACAAAAGATTTCTAGATCCCAATAAACCCAATGCCAGATAGCAGCTAAGAAGCACAAGCCAGAAAACACAATATGTGCCCCGGCGACACCTTCGTAACTCCAAAGACCCGGATTCGTTATAGTCCCCCCTGTTATACTCCAACCGCCCCATGAATTGGTTATTCCTAAACGAGTCATGAAGGGTATAACAAACATACCCTGTCTCCACATTGGGTCAAGAACAGGGTCAGAAGGATCAAAAACTGCTAATTCATATAGAGCCATCGAACCGGCCCAACCAGCAACCAGAGCTGTATGCATTATATGGACAGAAAGCAAACGACCCGGATCATTCAATACAACAGTATGAACACGATACCAAGGCAAACCCATGAAAATACCCCTTCTATCAACAAAAAATAGACACTATGTAACTTTATTGCACTGGAATATGCTATGGACCCCCCTTTTTAGTGGATTATCTCGGGTAAAGGATTCATATTTGTTCTAGTTTTTTTAGTAATAATGGAACAATTCTATTCGTAGGAACAAAAAGAAGCAGATCTATTCTACACCCGATAAGTAAGAATACGCAATGGTGTAGGGGAGGGGGGTGGAAAATGGACACGTTTTATATGATTGTTTAAATGAGTGAATGCAGACATATTTGTTCATCAATCAAAGAAAGGACCCATTCGTAAGAATTTTCCTTTATTCATTTGGTCCTCTCTTTTTTAGTTATGTTATGATTTTTATTTATGAACTTATTCAGACGTTATTGCATCAAAGAAAGAATGAAAGCATTTTTTCTCTGTTTTTTTTTTTGTTTTAAATCATGCTATGCATGCCTATTGGTGTTCCGAAAACTGCATTTCGAATTCCTGGAGACGAAGATGCATCTTGGGTTGACTTATAGTGCGACTTGTAAGATCTATTGGGTCATATGGTATTTCCCCGTTATCTCCCCCGATCGAGATATTCTCTCTTTCACCTCAAAAAATATTTTTTTGATGATTCAAAAATTTGTAGCGTGAAGTGTAATGAAGTACAATTAGATCTATTTTTTGGAGAAAAATGAATAGTATCAATTTAGAATAATTTATGGTTTTCTTGGTTGGCCCAATAAAATTAAGCATACAGGTTCTGTTTATAATTATAAAAAAAAACCAATCGGGAATATAATATATGTACGATTACTACTTCTATACATATCTTTTTATACATATATTCTATTTGATTTGGCGGAAAACATGAAATAAATTGAAAAAAAAAAGGAAGTCGTAGCAAAAAGACATGGTATTGGAGAATTTGTCCTATACGTGCAAATCCAAATCGGGCAGATCTTTACTCGGAGTAGAATATAAACCTAAAAGAATTGAAGAAATCCATTAAGAAACAAGAAAATGCCATCACGATTTGGATTAGATCTGGATGAAAACAAAATATCAATGAAAAGTTAGTTCAATAAGTGTTGAAATTTACACATTGATTTTTTTCACGATTTTTGGTGAACCGTATGCATCAAAAGGTGCATGTACGGCTCCTAAAAGATCAAATTGTATCCTAATCAACCGACTTTATAGGGAAAGATTAGTTTTTTTAGGTAAAGAAATAGATTGTGAGGTGGCGAATCAAGTTGCCAGCCTTATGGTATATCTAAGTCTGGAGGATCAGACAAAAGATCACTATGTGTTTATAAACTCTCCCGGCGGATGGGTAACACCCGGACTAGCTATTTATGATACTATACAATATGTGAAGGCGGATGTACAGACAATAAGCATGGGATTAGCCGCTTCAGTAGCATCTTTTATTCTAGCCGGAGGAACACCTACGAAACGTATGGCATTCCCTCACGCTTAGCGCCAATGAATCTTTTATTTTATTTGAGAAAAGAAAAAGAAAACTATGCCTTCGCCATATAAATATTAAGTAAAAATAGCATGGCACTTCGAATTCGATATGATCCATTTTTTTGGTTTTTTCCAAAACCATTCGATTATGTATCGAAAGAGTAGTCTGGGAAAGGGGCTTTTTACGATTGATTTTATCTGATCTATCGATCAGGCTATATTCAGCGTTACAAACTTTTTTCTTTTTACACCGAACGAAGAAAAGCTTTTAACAATATTTATGTTATGAAAGAAGAAAGAATATGAAAAAAAAGAAACTTTGGGATTGCTAAATAACAGATGAAATAATAAAGCAACGGAACCATCATAGTATTTTTTAGCTACTCCAACAAAAAAAGGAAGGATGGTTATTGGATCATTTACCGATCTGGATCTGATAGAACCTCTCTTTTTTAGGTTTCTTGCATGGAAGGTAAAAAGAAATTCCATTGTAAAGCCGTATGCAATACGCAAAAGATGCTTGTACGGTTCTTCAATTCTATCTCTTTGTTTTTTATTATTATTTATCTCTCTAGATTTATCATGTCATGCGATATAGAAGAATTTTTGATTCTGATATATCGTATATGATCAGGGTAATGATCCATCAACCCGCTAGTGCTTTTCAGGAAGTATACGCGGTCGAAGTTATCATGGAAGCGAAAGAAGTAGCCAGAATACGCACAAATGTCACAAAGATTTTTGCAAAAATAACAAGCAAACCTTTATCCACTATACTCGTAGACATGGAAAGGGATTCTTTTATGTCACCAGAAGAAGCCCAAGCTCATGGAATTGTTGATTTAGTAACTAGTGAAAATGAATGAATGGTAACGAGTGAAAATTTGAGACTAATTAAACAAAATACAGTGTTGAATTCGAGTCAAAAATGATATTGAATAAAAAATGAAACATTTGCAAGGATTCTTTGCTTGCAAATACAGGACATTATTGGAGATTTAATCTCCTTACTGTGTTTAGTTTCTATTTTCGATTCTAATATTTCTATCTAATATTTTGAGTCAAAAATGATGATAGAAATAATGTCGAATATAATATAAGGAATTCATATCATAATCATCAATCATCGGGTTAAGATTGATTTAAACCAGCTCATTATGTATCCAACTCAACATGCCAACTATTAAACAACTTATTAGAAACACAAGACAGCCAATCAGAAATGTCACGAAATCCCCCGCTCTTCGGGGATGCCCTCAGCGCCGAGGAACATGTACTAGGGTGTATGTGCGAGTCGTTCAGATCATGTACTAAGACAAAAGAAAGGAAACAAATTATTCCAGTATCAATAGGACCAATAAAATAAGATAAGATAGAATGGAAAAAGTTCATTCACTATCTTAATCTTAAAAAAAACCTATTATATTAAATAATATCTATCCTTTTTATTGTGTATCAAATGTGTATCAAATTATGAAATTTATGGTTTTCCGTTGGTGCAAATCCAATCACCTCCATTTGAAATTTAAGATGAGAAAGACTTCCCCATTGGTAGCAAATTATTATCCATTAAGCAGGGGAAATACGATTAAAAAGGGAAAAGAAAGATTATGCCCTTACTCTTACCAGAACGGACTAACAGGGTCAGCTACCCAGCTAATCTTCATACTTAAATACCGTTACTGTATAGGTAGATTTCGTTGTGAAAGACCTATTACTAGATATTTCATGGGTAGAGCCAGAGCCAAAGAGTATGAACTGTACAAGTTAAGAATAGCATTGATTAAATGAAGGAAGGGGCTCCGGTGTATAGAGAAGACCTCGCCGTTTAAGAAGTAACCATAGAAACGACGGAACCCACTATTTTTTTATCCATTTCTATTATTTAATGTACTAGGTTTTTTTGATACCTAGTATCAATACAATTTCTTATTTCGAGGTGAAATGCTTCGAATAAAAAGAAAAAAATCGTGGTTGGGAAGGTTATAGTAGCAAAAGCCGTTGGAATTTTTATTTTATACATTGGAAGAGTTTGTTTTGTTATTAATAGACTAGGAAAGAGAAAAGAATAACTGAAAGAAAAGAAATCAAATAGTTATTCATCAAAGTTTCATTTATTCAATGACCAGAATTAAACGAGGATATATAGCTCGGAGACGTAGGACAAAAATGCGCTTATTTACATCAAGCTTTCGAGGGGCTCATTCAAGACTTACTCGAAATATTACTCAACAGAAAACAAAAGCTTTGATTTCGGCCGATCGGGATAGAGATAGGAAAAAAAGAGATTTTCGTCGTTTGTGGATCAGTCGAATAAATGCAGTAATTCGTGAGAATCCAATAAAAGTATATTTTAGTTATAGTCATTTTTTATATAATCTGTACAAGAGTCGATTGCTTTTAAATCGTAAAATACTTGCACAAATGGCTATATTAAATAAGAATTGTCTTTATATGATTTCCAATGAGATCATAAAAAATTCCCCGGAGACTGAACTCCGGGAAGGTAGAGTAGAGATTTGTATGAGAAAATAGAATCATATGAGAAAGTCGTCAAAATGAGCAACCACGTTCAATAAAAAAAGATTTCTTCTTCTTCACCGATTCTCTTTTTTCTTACAACACGACAATCCAATTTGGATTATCGTAATTTTCGAACAAAACATTAATCCACATTTCATTTGAATTTAGATTAGAATTTGAATTCAATTGAAGAGTAAACCTATTTATTGTTTTCTTGTTCTAAGACCAGTAGTTCTAGTGGTTTTTGTTTTAAAACCAGTAGTTCTAGGGGTTTTTGTTTTAAAACCAGTAGTTCTAGGGGTTTTTGTTTTAAAACGAGTAGTTCTAGGGGGTTTTGTTTTTTTTGCAAATAGTTTTTCATTATTATGAAAAGGTAGCAAAGATAAAATACGAGCTTGTTTTATAGCAATCGTAATTAATCGTTGTTGTTTTAAGGTCAATCTATTCACCCGTCTAGATAATATTTTTCCTTGTTCGCTAAAAAATCGAGCAATTAAACTTATGTTTTTATAATCAATTCGATCCCCCGGTTCGATAGGGGGCAAACGCCTACGAAAAGATCGTTTGGATTTAGATTTGAGAAAGAGTCGCGTAGATTTCTTCATGGTTTGTTTATTCCTTATAGCGAAAATACTATTTCTTACAAAATAAAATAGCATTTCTTTTGTTTTTTTTTGTTTCTATTATAAATAGAAATATTTCTAATTTCTATGAAATATATGTTATATATATAATTAACATTTTTCATGTTCCTTAGAGGGGGGACGCCCAGGCGATCCATTTTATCTATTTCTTTATCTCTCCGTGAATCGTATGTTTGCAACAACAGGGACAGAATTTTCTCAATTCCAATCGACTAGGTGTATTGTGTCGATTCTTTTGAGTAATATATCTGGAAATACCCATTGATTTCTTATTAACACTGTTTCGAACACAACTGGTACATTCCAAAATAACCGTTACTCGGATATCTTTGCTTTTCGCCATGAACCTCCTTTGGGTTTTTGATTCACTTAACTCTTCTATTTTCCCATTCTAAGCGAATAAAGGAAAAAAAATAGAAGTTGATAACTCGAAATCAAATTATGAAAGATTTCGTTGGAATCAATATCAATATAGTTCTAGTAAAAATTAAGTAATACAACGATTTCTAACTCTATTTAGAATGATAGTACAGTATTTCAGTTTTCATTTAAGTTTCTTGTAGAATATTGTTGCCCCATCCTAGCCATTCCATTTCCAGACTCACTCTATTATTAATAGAAATGGAATTGATTTTTAATTAAATTCAATTGAAGCCAGGGACCGGATTCCAGGTTTCACTGAAGTTGAATCCACTTTTCTTCTTTCTTTCTAACTCTCAAAAAAAATAAGGGGGATTAATTACAGATATTTGATTGTATCTATAATCTTCTTCAACCCTTCCCGTGTCAATAACTAGAATTAAAAAAAGGGGAATATCAAGGCATCCGGGAATAAACGGTTGATCTCTATCAATAGACCTGCTAAAGCCCCGAACCACAGAGTACTTATCACTGGTGCCACGGAGAGATATGTTTTTAGATCTCGCATTTAAAATCCTCCTGATCTATTCTTATTCTTTATTGTAATTTGTAATACATAATGGTAATACATATATATGGTTATATAGTTAATAACCACTTGTATTTGTACACAGAATCCCTAATTCAAATTGAAATAGATAACAATTCATTAGATATTAAAAAAAAAAGAGGTCTCCGCCCGAGCATTCCCTAAAAATATTCATTTTTTTAGGTGGGTTTCCTATTTCTTTTTGTATATAAGTCTTTTCTTTTTATAAATATCCATTTTTGAATTAATATTCTATGTTATACGATATGAAACTAAAAAGAAAAAAAATCGCAGGTTATATATATCAACGGAGAAAATAAAAATAAAGATGTGGAAAATAAGACAAAGATTCTTTACAATGACACTGTAAACCAATTGAAAGGGATGTAGCGCAGCTTGGTAGCGCGTTTGTTTTGGGTACAAAATGTCACGGGTTCAAATCCTGTCATCCCTAACTATTACTTATCTTATGAGCAGTAACAAGGGATCAATTGAGATCGAGTCAAATTGGACATATCATATATATCATATATATCATATATATATATAATAGATATATATTATGATAGTATACGCATGCAAGATTGATTTTTTGAGGTCACATAAAATGATTTGTGAAAATAAAGCGCTCTTAGTTCAGTTCGGTAGAACGCGGGTCTCCAAAACCCGATGTCGTAGGTTCAAATCCTATAGAGCGTGATTCCATTCTTGTTGTTAGATCGAGAATGACACTGAAATCATTGAACAACAGTCTTAATTTGACCTCCTGTGGATTAGGATTAAAACAAATAAATAGGAGGTCAATAAACAAAAGAGATGTTAATTAATCAAAGGTCCAACTGATCACCACGTCGGTATTGTAAATATGCAGTTACGAATAATCCAGCCAAAGTAATAGGAATTAGACCTAACACGATTCCAAATAGAAAAACTTCAATCATTTTAATTTGTTTGAAAGGGGAAAGGGAGAGGTAATATCTATCTTTCAATATTAATCCATATTGACCATAAATCTCAATGACCAAGAATTGTAAATTGACACGGTAAGGAACTATATATATGGAATACCAGGGAAAGATTGATTTTTTTGAATTGAATGAACAATTCATTTCAGAATTTCAAATCAAATAAGTCGTATCTTGTTCAGACCGATAAATAGAGCTGAGGTTATAGTTAAAGCTGCTAGTAGAAAACCGAAATAACTAGTTATAGTAGGCATGAAGAACCTAAATGAAATACGTTCTTTTTATACATATGTTTATAAAGCACTTCCCTAAGTTGTTTCCCATTTTTAAAAGAAAGATAAAGATAGGAAGATAAACAAAAATACCACTTAAAAGATACAATTGAAAGTTTTTGATCCATCAATCAATTCTTATAGACGAACAAAAATATATTGACAATATATTCACATAGGGAAGAAATCAATTCACCATCTGTGA